ATCCGGATTTCATTTTCTCATTATCAGTTGACAAGGTCGAAGCTATTCTATCTAATTTTTTATAGATAGTTTTCATGAATAAATGACTAAAACCAAAAAATTAAAGAGAGCAAAAAATCCTATCTTTTTTTAATAGTGTTCATTGTACAATGAAAAAAATCTTTTTAGATTAAGATTAACTTAAAAAAAAAATGAATTGGAATTGTAACCGGATACGTTTGGTGTTTGTGAGAACCCCTTGAATCACTACATTACTTGATTTAAAGGGTTCTCGACGGTTTGGTTTATGCGAAGTTTTCTTATACTTTTACTTAATATTATATTCTATTTTCTTATCTATTGTATTTTATTAAACTATAAATATTGAAATATTGTATTTGTATTTTATTAAAAATGAAATAAATGAAAAATGAAATTCAATATTAATTAATATAAATTAATAAAAAGATTAATGCATAAAAAAAATACAATAAAATATCTATATAATAATATATATTTAGAATATAATATAATTGATATTTGAATATATATTAATATGTATGCATAATATTAATATGCTTATTATGTTTGTATTTGTCAGGCCCCTTTAATTCAATTAGATGTAAATGAACCATAACTATGTAGTCCGATTCCTAATAGATTGATCCCAAAATAACATATCCAAATTATAAGAAAGCCCATAGAGGCCACTATTGAAGAATTTATATCTTCCAATCTTTTCTTTTTTCTAGTATGTAAATAAATTGCGAATATGGTCCAAGTAATAAACGCCCAAGTTTCCTTTGGATCCCAATTCCAATATGATCCCCAGGCCTCATTAGCCCATACTGCTCCCGAAAGAATACCTATGGTTAAAAAGATAAAACCTAGACTAATAATACGATAACTCCAACGATCCAATTGTTGAATAAATTGAGATCCGTAATAATTTCTATAAGAAGCAAAAGAAGTGTTTCGTAAAACATTGTTTCTTTCGTTCATGTATTTGATCTCAGCAAAAGAGAATGAGTCATTCAAAAAAAGATTATTGTTCTTACCAATCTTTCTTATTATGACTTTTCGAAATGTAATGACTAAAAGAGCTACTGATAATAATGATCCACATAAAAGAGCTGCATAGCCCAATACCATCATACTTACGTGCATCATTAACCAATGCGATTGTAGAGCGGGTACTAATATTCCGAATTCATGCAGTTCGGTTAAAAGACCCGAAGTCGCAAAGCCTTGGGTAAAAATAACACTTGGTGCTATTATTGTGCTTAAATGGGTTTTAAGCTTTTTAAAACCAAAACCAGGAATTATATGAAAAATGGAAAAACCCCATGAAAGAAAGATTACCGATTCATATAAATCACTTAATGGTAAATGGCCCGAAAAAATCCAACGAGTAACTAATAATCCAGTTATACAGAAAAAAGTTACTATCATGCCTTTTTCGGACGAATCATATAGTACTAGGATTTCATTGACTAATAGGGTTAGCAAACGAATTGCAATTAAAATGGATACGACCGAAAACGATATATGAGTTAATATATGCTCTAAAGTTGAAAATATCATATAAAAAAAAGATCTCCTAATTATATGAACGGAAATCGGGAATTGAATTCATTATAGGACTTACTCTTTTAGAAAATTAGAAAATAAGATGCCATGCCGCCACTCGGACTCGAACCGAGATGCTCTAGCACTGCTTCCTAAGAGCAGCGTGTCTACCGATTTCACCATAGCGGCTTGCTCGAAATCATAATAAACGATTTTAAGTCAATCGTCGAGATTGAAAGAGTCGATTCAAATGCAAGATTTCTTTCCGAAATTTTTGAAAGAAATCTTGCATTTCAGAAACCGAAACATTAAAGAATTTTAATTAAAAAAAGCCAATTCCAAAACAAAAATGAGGTCAATTTTCTATTGAACAGTTCAAAACATTAACAAATAGAGATTTTTACTTATATCTTAATCTTATCTCATTTTTTATTTTTTGTTTGTATAAAAATCTCTATAAAATATAGAAACTAAAAAAAAACTATCCAAAAAAATAAAAAATGAATATAATTAAATTAATATAAAATTAATATTTAATATATAATATATATAATATAAAAGACCAAAAAACCAATAATCTTCAAAAGATTTCAATATATATATACGAAACTTTTTTTTTTTTTTAATTAGACTATTCTTTGAGTCCAGCTAATTCAGATTATTCCAATGTTTGTATTTGTTGCACAAAAAAACTTTTTGAGTTCCCCGTAGAAAGAGATTTCGCTAACGAAAAAGCTTTCAATGCTACCCAATATCCCTTCTTTTTCCAAATTGTTTTCCGAATCCTTTTTTTTGATATAGAAGTGCGTTTTTTTGGAGCTGCCATTCAAAAATTAGACTAGTTTGTTTATTGCTATAGTTGGATGTGAAAGACATCTATTGTTCAAAATGAATTGTTCTTTAATTAGATTAGACATATATCTTTCTTATCTATTTGTTTTTCTAAATTATACTATTCTACTCCTTTTTATAAGGAATGTGGATTTGTAAAAATAACATAGTCTTTTTTTTTTCCTAATACTAATAATCGTTTATTTATGTAATTCTTACAAAAAGACTATCCTTTTATATTAATATTATATATTTATTTATATATTTATATTATATTATATATCGTTCTATTTTTTGGATTTATACATGGACTAAAATACATCAAAAAGTTTAAGAACCCAACCCTTATCTTTATCCCGTTTACTTGGTCGTTAAAAAGATACATGATTTTTAAAAATCATGTATCTTAATTCCTTTTTTAGTAAACTGTTGAATATCATAACCTTTTTTACAAACTTTTTCCAAAGATATATGTCTTTTTCTTGAAATGGAAAATAATAAATTAGTGCCAAAACAAATTAATGATTCGGAATCAAAAAAAAAACCTACAAAAAAGATTCTTATTTGAATCAGATGGATTATTTTTTATGATTCATATCAAAAAAATAAAGTAATATTTTTAGTTTTGGTGTAATTATTTATCCCCACTCTCTGGATATAAATTTTTGTATAATAATAATTTAAAAATATTAATTTCTTAATATTATTAAATTCATATTAAAATAAAAAAAAAAGTAGATTTTTCACTAGTAATTTGGTCATATCATTTGACCCATTTTCACTTCGTACTTTCAACTATTGGAAATATTGGACAAAAATTCAGAATAATGAACAGTGGATAATTCTATTTTTGATCTGAATTTTCATTTTTTTATTAACTGAACCCTTTCAAAAGAGATAAAATTGGCGAATAAGAAACAAAACTCATTAAGAATCCATTTTTTCTTTTTTTTTGTATGGAATATACACATCCATTTTCATGGATCATACCCTTCATTCCACTTCCAGTTCCTATCTTAATAGGAGTGGGACTTCTCCTTTTTCCCGCGGCAACAAAAAATATTCGCCGTATGTGGGCTTTTCCTAGTGTTTTATTATTAAGTATAGTTATGATTTTTTCGGTGAATCTGTCTATTCATCAAATCAATAACAGTTCTATCTATCAATATGTATGGTCTTGGACTATAAATAATGATCTTTCTTTAGAGTTTGGCTACTTGATCGATTCACTTACTTCTATTATGTTAATATTGATTACTACTGTTGGAATTCTGGTTCTTATTTATAGTGACAATTATATGTCTCATGATGAAGGATATTTGAGATTTTTTGCTTATATGAGTTTTTTTAATACTTCAATGTTGGGATTGGTTACTAGTTCTAATTTGATACAAATTTATATTTTTTGGGAATTGGTTGGAATGTGTTCTTATCTATTAATAGGTTTTTGGTTCACACGTCCTATTGCGGCAAATGCTTGTCAAAAAGCGTTTGTAACTAATCGGGTAGGGGATTTTTGTTTATTATTGGGAATTTTGGCTCTTTATTGGATAACAGGTAGTTTGGAATTTCGGGATTTGTTTGAAATATTCAATAACTTGATTTCTAATAATGAGGTTAATCTTTTATTAGTTACTTTGTGCGCCTTCCTGTTATTTGGCGGTTCAGTTGCTAAGTCTGCCCAATTCCCCCTTCATGTATGGTTACCGGATGCTATGGAAGGGCCTACCCCTATTTCCGCTCTTATCCACGCTGCTACTATGGTAGCGGCGGGAATTTTTCTTGTAGCCCGCCTTCTTCCTCTTTTCATAGTTATACCCTCCATAATGAATGGAATAGCTTTCATAGGGATAATAACAGTAGTATTAGGAGCTACTTTAGCTCTTGCTCAAAAGGATATTAAGAGAAGTTTGGCCTATTCTACAATGTCTCAATTGGGTTATATGATGTTAGCTCTAGGTATGGGCTCTTATCGAGCCGCTTTATTTCATTTGATTACTCATGCTTATTCAAAAGCATTGTTGTTTTTAGGATCCGGATCCATTATTCATTCAATGGAAGCTATTGTTGGATATTCTCCAGATAAAAGTCAAAATATGGTTCTTATGGGTGGTTTAACAAAACATGTGCCAATTACAAAAACTGCTTTTTTAGTGGGTACACTTTCTCTTTGTGGTATTCCACCCTTTGCTTGTTTTTGGTCCAAAGATGAAATTCTTAATGATAGTTGGTTGTATTCACCAATTTTTGCAATAATAGCTTGTTCCACAGCAGGATTAACTGCATTTTATATGTTTCGGATCTATTTACTTATTTTTGAAGGATATTTAAACGTTAATTGCAAGAATTTCAATGGAAAAAAAAATAGCTCATTTCATTCAATATCTTTATGGGGTAAAGAAAAAGAAGCGAAAAAAGAGATGCATTTATTATCTTTATTAAAAATCAATAATAATGGAAGGACTTCCTTTTTTCGGAAGAAGACTGATTCACATCGAATTGATAGAAATCAAAAAAGCATAACATGGCCTTTTATTGATATTAGCTATTTTGAAACTAACAACACTACTTTTTACTATCCCCATGAATCGGAAAATACTATGTTATTTTCTATGCTTGTA